TATGCATAACGGCGTATTTACAATATAAACGTGGCGATCGGCTGGACCTTTGATTAATTAAAATAAAATCCGATTGGTCGACTCCTTTCTTGAACTTTAATCCGCAGGAAATTCCTTTTGTTTCAGTTAATGAAGTTATTTAGTAGAGACCTAACAAGAATGGAATCACGCTCTGTAGGATTTGAACCTACGACATTGGGTTTTGGAGACCCACGTTCTGCCGAACTGAACTAAGAGCGCTTTCTTAGTACAGGCGGTAAAGAAAGCTATTCTTTTTGTAACTCTACTACTACTATATACTATGATATTATAGTATCATACTTGCTGCTCATAGAAAAATAAATAGGCAGGGATGACAGGATTTGAACCTGTGACATTTTGTACCCAAAACAAACGCGCTACCAAACTGCGCTACATCCCTTTCAATTGAGCTACAGTATCATTGTCATTGTAAAGAATCTCCATCTTTGTTTCCATATCGGTATTTCTATTTATTTCATTGATTGGTCTCAAACTAGTTTTTTCTGTTATTATTATAAAATAAAGTTATATAACAAATGATATACATATGAAATCAACCGTAAAAAAACGAATCAATTTCCGGAATGTTCAGGAAGGGGGGAATTTTTTTTATGTTTTAAGAGAAGTGCGGTTCTTAACTACATATACCTTAAAGACAGATACAATGTAAATACAGATACAATGTATTTCAATAAAAATAAAATAAGGAGTATTTTCAATGCGAGATCTAAAAACTTATCTATCCACGGCACCGGTACTAAGTACTCTATGGTTTGGATCTTTGGCGGGTCTATTGATAGAGATCAATCGATTTTTCCCAGATTCGTTGATATTCCCTTTTTTTCAGTCTAGTTATTGACAAGAGGTAACGAAAATTAGAGATATTATTTCTATTCCCTTTATTTTTAAAATTTTATTTCGAGTTAGTAATTTCTATTTTTTTTTGTTACTTTCTTCATTTCGAATTGTAACGAGAAGAGTTGAGTGAATCAAAAATAAAAAGGAGGTTCATGGCCAAAGGTGGTAAAGATGCCCCGGTAACGGTTATTTTTGAGTGTATCAGCTGTGTTCGAAAGAGTATTAATAAAGAATCCACGGGTATTTCTAGATATATTACTCAAAAGAATCGACACAATACGCCCAGTCGATTGAAATGACTAAAATTATGTCCCTGTTGTTTCAAACATACGGTTCATGGGGAGGTAAAGAAATAGATTACATTTCTTTATGTAAACCTAGCAAAAAAATAACATTATTATCATCATTATATAATATAATCTATAATGTTCTATTTCTATTTTTTCTATATAATTTAGATAGAAAAAATAGAAACAAATCCTATTTCTGAATTTGAATTAGGATTTCGGAATAAGGAATCAAAAAATTATGGAGAAATCCAAACGACGCTTTCTGAAATCTAAGCGACCTTTTCATAGTCGATTGCCCCCGATTGGGCCGGGGGATCGAATTGATTATAGAAACATGAGTTTAATTAGTCGATTTATTAGTGAACAGGGAAAAATATTATCTAGACGAGTAAATAGATTGAACTTGAAACAACAACGATTAATTACTAGCGCTATAAAACAGGCTCGTATTTTATCTTTATTACCCTTTCTTAATAATGAGAAACAATTGGAAAGAACCAAGCCCGCTCCTAGAACCTTAAGCTTTGGAACCAGAAAAAAATAAGCTTATTCTTCAATTGAATCCAAATTACAATCTGAACACAAACGCAGAATAATGTTTTTTTATTGAGCATGTTCTAAATATTTTAGAGTATGATATTTTAATCCTCGGTTTTTATCATCCTAATTTCGTTTCTTTCGACTCCACTTTCCCGGAGAATAAACTCCGGGGAACGCCGTTTAAATAATTCCGATGCATTTCTTCCAATATCCTTATTTCATGATCTCATTGAAAATGATATAAAGACAGTTCCTATTTGATATAGCTATTTGCGACAGTATTTTCCGATTAAGAAACAACTTCTTATTCTGCAGATCATATATTAATTTACTATAACTATGCGATACTCTATTCCCGCGAATTACTGCGTTTAACCGAAGGATCCACAAACGACGAAAATCCCTCTTTTGTCTATCTCTATCCCGATGAGCCGAAACCAAAGCTCTTATTTTCTGTTGAGTAATAGTTCGAGTAATCCTTGAATGAGCTCCTCGAAAGCTTGCTGCAAATAAACGAATTTTTGTTCTACGCCTCCGAGCTATATATCCTCGCCTAATTCTGGTCATTGCCTAAATGGAACTTTAATTAATAACTAATTAATTTTTTTCTTTATAGTTATTATTTTCCCTGTCTATTAATAACAAAACGATTGTTCCAATGTATAAAATAAAAATTCCAACGATTTTTGCTATTATAACCCTTCCCTCCCGACCACTATATTTGTTTATTTTTTCCTAGGTATTTTACACCAAATTCTTCATTTGGATTAGTATTCGATGTCAGAAATATAGATAATCCATGTATTCCATATAAAATAAATGGATAAACTAAATGAAAATGAAATGGTAGGTTCCATCGTTTCTATGGTTATTTATTAAATTAAATAATAAAACGGTAAGGTCCTCTCTATACACCGGAGCCACCCCCCCCTTCATTTAACTAACATGGTTATTGGTCACTTGTACAGTTCACATTGCTCTACCTATGAATTATCTAGTACTAGATCTTTCACAAAAAACTCAATTTGTATAGTAACGGTATTTCATTAGGAAAGTTGGCTGGGTAGCTGATCCTGTTAGTCCGTTCGTTCTTGCAAGAATGCGAGCATAAGTTTAAATCAAATAAGGATTTCTACGCTTTAATGAAATAAGCATTTGCTACCACTAGAGAATTTGTTCTTATCGTAAATTGAAGTGAGTAGATTTACACCAATATAAAACCATAAATTTCATACATAAACAATTAAGAATATGCTTAATAGATTACATCTTTTTTTTATTTCGTTATAGTGACTAGAGTTCTTCGATTCTATACCGACTGTATGTAATATTGTTTTATTTTGTCCTCAATTGCTATATAGGAGGATTTGATAGAATTTGAACGAGTCGCACATACACCCTAGTACATGTTCCTCGGCGCTGAGGACATCCCCGAAGAGCGGGGGATTTTGTTACATTTCTGATTGGCTGTCTTGTATTTCTAATAAGTTGTTTAATAGTTGGCATGATGAATCATATCCATAATGGGCCGGTTTAGATCGATCCTAACCAGATAATTATGAATGACTTTTAGTTACTATCATTTTGAATTGAGTAAAAATATAAAATACCAAATCAGGATATTTGCGTGAAATACAGATTCATTTATCCGCCATCCGCTACAAGATCAACAATTCCATGAGCTTGGGCTTCTGTTGCTGACATAAACACATCCCTTTCCATGTCTTCTGATACAACCCATAAGGGTTTGCCCGTTCTTTGTACATAAATCTCTGTCAGGGTTTCGCGCAATTTCAGAAGTTCTTCCGCTTCTAGGACAAATTCTACTGTTTGGGCCTCAAAATAAGAACTAGCAGGTTGATGAATCATTACCCTGATGATATGACATAACAAAAAGTTATTCTATTTTTTATGAGGGGGTGCAGAAAAAAGGGCAAATTGAACAACCGTACGGGCATCTTTTGCACGTTGCATACGGCTCTACAATGTAATTTATTTTTACTTTCCATCGAACGAAGAAAGATAAAAACTATCAGACCTAGATCTGTAAATTTGCCATCTTTACTTTCTTTTCCAGAGCTAAAAAAACATAATATGATGGCACCGTTGCTTTTGCTTTATATATTTTATTTATTGCGTCTGTAAGCCGGCAATCCCAAAGTTTCTTTGCGATTCAATCAAAAAAAAAGTTTCAAAGTTTGTGCCGCTGAAACAAAATCCCGATATATAAAAACGACAATATTTTTGAATATCATACTACTCTCTCGATACATAATCGAATGTTTTTGAAAAAAAAAAATAAAAATAATTTTCATATCGAATTCGAAGTGCCATGCTATTATTACTTAAATATTCCTATTTCATATGGAGAAGGCATAGTTTTATTTTTTTGCTCAAATAAAAAAACTCATTGGCGCCAAGCGTAAGGGAATGCTAGACGTTTGGTAATAGCCCCCCCGACCAAGAGAAAAGATCCCATTGAAGCAGCTAATCCCATGCATATTGTATGTACCGTTGGTCGTACAAATTGCATAGTATCATAAATAGCAACTCCGGGTATTACCCACCCGCCGGGAGAGTTTATAAAAAAAAAAAAATCTTTGGTATCATTTTCTATACTGAGATATACCATAAGACTAATAAGTTGATTTGAGATTTCACTATCAACCCCCTGGCCTAAAAAAAGGAGTCGTTCGCGATAAAGTCGGTTAATTAGGATTAAACTGTCTCCCTTCGAAACCATACATGCACCTTTTGATGCATACGGTTCCACAAAATTGGGGAAAAATCAATGTGTATTGTATATTTCCGCCGCTTTCTTTTTTCATAGCGGATTGTTTCTAATAAAGGAACTGTACTTTTTTATTGCATATTTCAAATATTTCAAAAAAAAGTCTGAGTGTTTTTCTTTTTCCCTATAATTCAAATACCAAATAACGAAACTTATCGAACTAACCTTTCATTGATGTATTCTTTTCACCGATATTCAATCCAAATCACGATGCTATTTTCTTGTTCCTGAGTGGGACTCTTGAATATTTTTAGGTTTCTGCTCTACTCCGGGTAAAGATCCGACCGATTTTGATTTGCATATGCATATATAGGACAAATGCTCCTAATACCATTACCGTTTCTTTTTTCTTTGCTACATACACAACCTTGCTTTTTTTTTTCAAGTCATATCTTCTTACTCGATTGATTAAGATATCTCCTATGGAGACCATTCAAGTGAAAATCATACAATACATAACATATATTTTCGGGTTTTCTAAACGGAGCCTGGATACTTATTGGTTCATCCAAGTAAACCATAAACTATTGTAATTGATAATATTAATCTGAACCCCCCCACAACACAAAAAAAAAGGGATCTAATTAATTGTACTTCACGCTTCCATTTTTTGATGATTCAATTAATCATTTTACATTTTAGGGTGAAACAAACATAGGATATCTCGGAAAGAGAACGGGGAAATCCCATATGACCCAAAATATATGACAAGCCGCACTATATGTCAATCCAAGTTGAATATGCCTCTCCGGGAAGTCGAAAGGGTACTCTTGGAACACCAATAGGCATGTGAAATAAAAAAAGAAGGACTTTTGTTTTACTTTGATGTGGAAACGTAACAATGGGTTGATTATCTTCATAATACGAATATCTTATATCATAATCATACAAAAAATCAAGATTATAAAAGTAAAATTCTTACGAATAGGCGGGTCCTCTTAAAACCCGATGGGACATAGTTTCTCATATTAAAGTGGTATTGATTAACCTCCGATTGCGTATTGATACTTATCGGGTATAAAATAAATCTGTTTCTCTTTGTTCCTACAAATAGAATTGTTTGGTTAGTAGTCACATAATGCCAATCGAATAGAAAAAGAGAAATCCCTGTTTCGCTATAATCTACGGAAAGCAACTAGGTCCGTAGTTTTTTCCAATGCAATAAAATTACATTTTTTCTTTGATTAAAGTAAGGGGTATTTCCATGGGTTTACCTTGGTATCGTGTTCATACCGTTGTATTGAATGATCCCGGTCGGTTAATTGCTGTTCATATAATGCATACAGCTCTAGTTTCTGGTTGGGCCGGTTCGATGGCTCTATATGAATTAGCAGTTTTTGATCCCTCTGACACAGTTCTTGATCCAATGTGGAGACAGGGTATGTTCGTTATACCCTTTATGACTCGTTTAGGAATAACCAATTCATGGAGTGGTTGGAGTATCACAGGGGGGGATATAACGAATCCAGGTATTTGGAGTTATGAAGGCGTGGCAGGGGCACATATTGCCTTTTCTGGTTTGTGTTTCTTAGCCGCTATTTGGCATTGGGTCTATTGGGATCTAGAAATCTTTTTTGATGATCGTATAGGAAAACCCGTTTTGGATTTGCCCAAAATCTTTGGAATTCATTTATTTCTCTCAGGGGTGGCTTGCTTTAGTTTTGGTGCATTTCATGTAACTGGACTGTATGGTCCTGGAATATGGGTTTCTGACCCCTATGGACTAACAGGAAAAATAGAACCCGTAACTCCGGCGTGGGGTGTGGAAGGTTTTGATCCTTTTGTTCCAGGAGGAATAGCTTCTCATCATATTGCAGCCGGGACATTGGGGATATTAGCGGGCCTATTCCATCTTTGTGTCCGCCCGCCTCAACGTCTATACAAAGGATTACGTATGGGAAATATTGAAACCGTTCTTTCCAGTAGTATTGCTGCTGTTTTTTTTGCCGCTTTTATAGTTGCTGGAACCATGTGGTATGGTTCAGCAACTACGCCTATCGAATTATTTGGCCCCACTCGTTATCAATGGGATCAGGGATACTTCCAGCAAGAAATATATCGAATAGTTGAAACCGGGCTCTCCGAAAAAAAAAGTTTATCGGAAGTTTGGTCTAAAATTCCTGAAAAATTAGCCTTTTATGATTACATCGGCAATAATCCGGCAAAGGGGGGATTATTTAGAGCGGGTTCAATGGACAACGGAGATGGAATAGCTGTTGGATGGTTAGGACACCCCATCTTTAGAGATAAAGAAAGGCGCGAACTTTTTGTACGTCGTATGCCTACTTTTTTTGAAACATTTCCGGTTGTTTTGATAGACAGAGACGGAATTGTTAGAGCGGATGTGCCTTTTAGAAGGGCAGAATCGAAGTATAGTGTCGAACAAATAGGTGTAACTGTTGAGTTTTATGGTGGCGAACTCAACGGAAGCAGTTATAGCGATACTGTTACTGTTAAAAAATATGCTCGACGCGCTCAATTGGGTGAAATTTTTGAATTTGATCGTGCTACGTTGAAATCTGATGGGGTTTTTCGTAGCAGCCCAAGGGGTTGGTTTACTTTTGGGCATGCTTCCTTTGCTTTGCTCTTTTTCTTCGGGCATATTTGGCATGGTGCTAGAACATTGTTCCGAGATGTTTTTGCTGGTATTGACCCAGATTTGGATGCTCAAGTTGAATTTGGAACATTCCAAAAACTTGGAGATCCAACTACAAGAAGACAGGTAGTCTGATACAACACTTTTTCGCTTCGATTTAATTTGGGGCAGTTGACATAGGCAGGGTATCATAAATTGATTTGAACCATTGTCTGCTCTGCTCTTTCTCCGTGAAACAATCCAAATAAATATAATTAGGTACGGAAGCTATAATTGTAAACTACGATTGAATTTATGGAAGCATTGGTTTATACATTCCTTTTAGTCTCTACTCTAGGAATTATTTTTTTCGCTATCTTTTTTCGAGAACCGCCTAAAGTTCCAATAAAACAAAAAAGATGAAATTATTTTTAATTCTCTCAATTGAAGTAATGAGCCCTCAAGAGGGCTCTTCAACTAGTCCCCGTGTTCGTCGAACGGATCTCTTAGTTGTTGAAAGGGCTGCCCAAAGGCGATATAGAAGGCATACCCAGTAAAACTTACAAGTAAACCAGATATAGAGATGGCAACTAGGGTTGCTGTTTCCATTGTTATATAATTTCAAGATTGCAATAGATCTATGATAAGATTATTTACAACGTAATGGTATACAAAGTCAACAGATCTTAATCAATACACTACACTAGGATTTATGGCAACACAAACCATTGAGGTTAGTTCGAAATCTGTTTCAAAACGAACTAACACAGGATCGTTATTAAAACCATTAAATTCGGAATATGGTAAAGTGGCTCCCGGGTGGGGAACTACCCTTTTGATGAGTGTTGCAATGGCTCTATTTGCAATATTCCTATCTATTATTTTGGAAATTTATAATTCGTCCGTTTTACTGTATGGAATTTCAATGAATTAGATTCATAAGATTTACGAGATCTTAGCTTTGCAATACAAAGAGAATCATTTTTTTAGGTTTTGAATTTCTAGTCTATTCGATTTTGGTAGTTCGACCGTGGAATTTTTTTTTATGTACTGTATTTTCTGGAATATGAGTGTGTGACTTGTTAGAATGGCTTCTATTGATAATACAGAGAATGGGTCTGTCATCTTTAGAGATGGTTCTACCTCGTCGGATATTGATTCTAGTATCTGGAACACGGAATATATGAAATAAATCAAGAAATATTGGAACTATGATTCATACTGAATATTCATACCTTACGGCTGGACTCCAACAAATTTTCAAAAAAAAAATAACATTCGAAATTCAAATTATGGATCGTTTTTTTTATTCTTTCAAGCTTCTATTTATGCGATGCGCTTATTTTGTACAAAAAAATGTGTTCTTTTTTTTTAGTCATTCATTAGATCGATTCAGTGACTAAGTGATGATCTTGTGGTTTTTACTCATGGAATCTTGGTCTTAGCTTGGCTTGGAGATTTTATTGAATCACGGTAGTTCTAGTATGAATCTGAGGTTTCAGTCGATTCATAGAGTCCTAACAAGATAAATTCCTATCAATATCAATAATAAAGAAAATAAATAATAGTAAAACCAGCAAAAAAACTAAATCAAAGAAATAGGTAAAGAGAAAATTCAAGACGCCTGTAACGATCAACATATGAATGAGCCAACTTGATATATATTGTGGCATTATCATCACAAAAAAAGAGCTTTCGTATTATTTTTTTTCTCGAAAAATAGAAAAAAATAGGAGGATTCATAAGTTTTAAATAGTTTATTACATATACGTTGCAATCCGTATTGAGGTGTTTCTGCTTGAGCTGTACGAGATAAAAGTCTCATATACAGTTCTAAGAGAGGGAGTTTATTTAGTTTACCTATCTCAATAAAATATATGATTGGTTTGAAGAACGTCTCGAGATTCAGGCGATTGCAGATGATATAACTAGTAAATATGTACCCCCTCATGTCAATATATTTTATTGTCTAGGAGGAATTACACTTACTTGTTTTTTAGTACAAGTAGCGACGGGATTTGCTATGACCTTTTACTATCGTCCGACCGTTACTGAGGCCTTTGCCTCTGTTCAATACATAATGACGGAAACTAAGTTTGGTTGGTTAATCCGATCGGTTCATCGGTGGTCGGCAAGTATGATGGTCCTAATGATGATCCTGCACGTATTTCGTGTATATCTCACGGGTGGATTTAAAAAACCCCGCGAATTGACTTGGGTTACAGGTGTGGTTCTGGCTGTATTGACCGCATCTTTTGGTGTAACTGGTTATTCTTTACCTCGGGATCAAATTGGTTATTGGGCGGTAAAAATTGTAACAGGTGTACCTGAAGGTATTCCTGTAATAGGATCGCCTTTGGTAGAGTTATTACGTGGAAGTGCTAGTGTAGGACAATTCACTTTAACTCGGTTTTATAGTTTACACACTTTTGTATTGCCGCTTCTTACTGCCGTATTTATGTTAATGCACTTTTCAATGATACGTAAACAAGGTATTTCAGGTCCTTTATAAGATCATAACTATATTGGTTTGGCATAAATAAATCGTTTATCACTTGGTAGAGGAACAATAGGTTTTCATTGCTATAAGTGTGGATTATTGAAAAGAATAAGACATGTCTTTGGATATTTCTCTTCAACTATTCATATCAAATAAACTACAGTTAAACTACAAGAGTTGAAGAGAATTTTCCGAAGAGAACAAAAAAATGGATTATGGCAGTGTGTGACTTGAACTACTGATTTGGCCATGCAGACATACGTTCTTATCGATCTGCCACATTTTAATTCATAACTAAACGTGTTCTTGTTTCAACCATCGGCGTAATCTCGCGTAAGCCGGTTCGATTGAAGATAATCTTTTCTATGATCTACAGTAGACCTAACTAAGTCGGGTTGTGCATAGGCTTCGTAAGATCCAGTCTACTAAGTATATGGGATAGCATAATTAATATTTTTTTTTTATCTATGTTCACTAATAGTATGGAAATGCATTCATTTCTTTTGCATTAATTAGATTGATAACATTATCGGAGTGAAACAAAGGATCTAAAGAAGAACAGAGGCTACATTTTGTTAGTAACAAGTAAACCCTTTCCTTTGCATGTAAAAAAAAAAGTATCCAACTATACTTGACTTGGGTATAAACAAAAATCGAGAGGTTTGAGACGACCCAGAAAGCATTTTCTCATGATCAACTTTGTAAGCCTATTGGGGTGTTGAGTATTTACTTGTAACTTACTTGTAAGACCAGAGCGATAAACAGCTAGATTGTTGTAACTGTAGATAAAGAGATGGAATCTGGTAAAAGTTTTATTAATTACATATAAGCATTCATATTTGTATAGATGTGTATAACAAATAATAATTAATTTGAATAACATTTCTTTTTTTGGATCCCCTTGATTCTTTTGCTCGAGCCGGATGATAAAAAATTATCATATCCGGTTCCTTCGAGGGGTAGATCTATCATATCACCTATCTCAATAACAAAAAAACCTGATTTAAATGATCCTGTATTAAGAGCTAAATTGGCCAAGGGGATGGGCCATAATTATTACGGAGAACCCGCATGGCCAAATGACCTTTTATATATTTTTCCGGTAGTCATTTTAGGAACTATTGCATGTAACGTGGGCTTATCGGTTTTAGAACCATCAATGGTTGGTGAACCCGCGAATCCTTTTGCAACTCCTTTGGAAATATTACCAGAATGGTATTTCTTTCCTGTATTTCAAATACTTCGTACAGTACCCAATAAATTATTAGGTGTTCTTTTAATGATTTCAGTACCCGTGGGATTATTAATAGTACCCTTTTTAGAAAATGTTAATAAATTCCAAAATCCATTTCGTCGTCCAATAGCGACAACTATATTTTTGATTGGTACTACAACAGCCCTTTGGTTGGGCATTGGGGCAACATTACCTATTGATAAATCCTTAACGTTAGGTCTTTTTGAAATTAATTAAATTGAAAAAAAAATTATATTATCTATTTGAGTGTGTATCTAGGGAATAAAGGCCTGTTTCAAACTTCAATTTCTCCCTAGATACATTTGTTCAATTAGATTCAGTATCTATTCCAAATATAAAATATATGGATTATACTAAATACTAAAGGTTCAAAACACCCTTCTAATTTTATAAAACGATAAAATAGATTTAAAAGCGATTGGGGGGGAAATCAATTTCGAAATGCTCTTCTAGAATATCCCATATCTGTTTTACATCTGCTATTCGAAAATGCTCTATTTTCATAAGATCTTCTTGACTTTTATTCAAAAAATCCAACAATGTATGTATATTTGAACTTTTAAGGTAATTATAGATCCTGGGGGGCAATTCTAATTGGTCAATGTAAATATATTTCAATGTTCTTTTTTCTTTATTTATCCTTAGTTTAGTGAATCTATCATTAAGGGTAAAAAGCGGTAAAGTCATTTTGTCTGTATTGTCCTCTAAATGTAAGTTTTCTTCTTCCACATGTAAAAAAGGTATAAATAAATCAATTAAGTTTCGGGAAGCTTCATGAAGTGCTTCTTTCGGAGTTAAACTTCCATTTGTCCATATTTCGATAAAAAGTATCTCTTGTTTTTCATTTCCATAGGAATGAATGCTATGATTCACATTTTGAACAGGCATGAATACTGCATCTATAGGATAATTTCCGTCTTGCAAATTATTTAACGTTTTTATACGGCGTCTACGATTCCGCTCGATTTGTAATCCAATACAAAAATCAATGGGTTCTGTCAAACTAGCTATATACTGTGTATTATCAACTATTTTTACAAAAGGTGGCGAAATGATGTCTTGAGCAGTTACATACCTCGGGCCCCTGACACAAATAGATGCGTCCCAAGTTCCATACAAATTACTTCTCAATACAACCTCTTTCAAATTCATTAAAATTTCATGTACTGACTCTTGAATACCTACTACGGTAGAATATTCGTGTGGTATTTTCTCAGATTTTGCACGTGTGATACACGTTCCGTCTATTTCTCCAAGCAAAGCTCTTCGCATTGTAATGCCTATTGTATCGGCTTGACCTTTCATAAGTGGAGACAAAACAAAACGGCCATAATAAAAACGATTATTGTCTACTTTTGATTCAACACATTTCCACTGTAATGTCCGAGTGGTTACTGTTACTTTCTCTCGAACCATAGTAATATTGTTTGCTCCGATCATTGAATCGTTTATTTCTCTTGAATTCTTTTCAATGTTTATTTTTTTTTACACACGTCTTTTTTTAGGAGGTCGACAGCCATTGTGTGGCATGGGGGTTACATCTCGTACAAAACTTAATAGCATACCACTTCTACGAATAACTCGTAATGCTGAATCTCTGCCGAGACCGGGGCCCTTTATCAAGACTTCCGCGCTTTTCATACCCCGTTCCATTACAGTATTAATGACGTTTTCTGCTGTGGTTTGCGCAGCAAATGGTGTCCCTCTTTTTGGACCCTTGAATCCACAAGTACCGGCAGAGGACCATGAAATTACCCGACCTCGTACATCTGTAACAGTTACAATGGTATTGTTGAAACTTGCTTGAACATGAATAACCCCCTTTTGTATTCTAGGTGTATTTTTAGATAAACCAATACGTCCATTCCTACGTGAACCGATTCTTGATATAGGTTTTACCATATTGTATCATTTCATAAATATGAATTGGTGAGAAATATATGGATATATCCATTTCATGTTAAAATTAAGGGTGCTTTTTGTTATTTATATATTTTATTCATTCTTTTATTTTATTTGTTAATTTATTATTCGGGTCTTTTATTTATTTTTCGAAAGGTTATCCCTGTCTTTGTTTATGTTTCGGGTTGGAACAAATTACGAGAATTCGTCGTCGTTTTCGGATCAATCGACATTTTTCACAAATTTTACGAACCGAGGTTCTTATTTTCATATTTGGCATTCCTTACTTTAATTTGGAACCTTTTTTTTTCGGTTGGACTCAATTTATATTTATATCATATATATTTTTGTTTTCAATTTCCACCTTTCGTGAAGACACAATTTGAAGTTATAAATAGTCAGTCTATAAATTATACGTCCTTTGGTTAAATCATAACGACTTATTTAAATTTTGATTCTATCGTCTGGCAGTATCAGTATAAAACTACTGAAAACATAACCTAAAATTATATCTTCATTATTTATACTTCATTATTTATATTAATTATATTATATATATACTTATCTTATCTAAACGAATCTGAAACATACCGTTGGAAAGTAATTCAATAAAACCCTCATGAGTCCATTTTTGTTCTTTCATACCAAGTAAAACTGAATTATTCAGTAATTCAATTAAAGTAAGTAATATAATAGTAGTGAAATGAAACAATTAACAATTCGTTTTTGATCCAATTTGGATATCAGATATAAATTACCATATATAATACAAAATTTCTCCGCCGATTTCTTCTAATCGAGCTTCTCGGTCTGTCATTATACCTTTCGGGGTAGAAAGAATTACAATACCTATACCACTTAAAATTCTAGGAATTCGTTGATAGTTCGAATATATTCGTAAACCGGGACGGCTAACTTGTTTTAAATTAAAAAAATTTTTTCTATATGGTTTTTGCCTATTTTTTCGATGTCGTAGGGTTGAAATCAAAAAATCTTGGTTGCTTTCCTCATGTTTTTTCACGTTTTCGATAAAACCTTCTCGTAAAAGTATTTTAACAAAGCTTTCGATGATATTAGTCGATGCTATTCGAACCATTCTTTTTCGATTCATGTCAGCATTTCGTATAGAGGTTATTATATCAGTACTAATGCCATTACCCATGATGAACAAATCTGAATTGATATATTGATATATATAATCAACATGGTAATTTCTTTTTTTCGTTTTTAAATTTTAAATATGGTTAAATATGAAATAAAGGCATATACGTGAAATAAAATTAACGAATGAATTTATTTCATTCAAATATCCTATTATCTATAAATTATAATACCTCGGGAGCTAATGAGATTATTTTCGTAAAATTTAAATATCTCAATTCCCTGGCAATTCCACCAAAAACTCGAGTTCCTTTTGGATTTCCTTCTGGATCAACGACAACCGCAGCATTATTATCATATCGTATTATTATACCATTTTCGCGTTTTAGTTCTTTACAAGTACGGATAATTACAGCCCTAACCACTTCTGATCTTTTTAAGGGCATATTGGGCATTGCGTCTTTGATCACAGCAAGAATAATGTCACCAATCTGAGCATATCGTCGATTGCTAGTTCCTATGATTCGAATACACATCAATTCGCGAGCTCCGCTATTGTCTGCTACATTTAAATGGGTCTGAGGTTGAATCATAATTTGTAGAATCCCCTATTACAATCAAAGTATTTTGTTAGTTATCCATTTATATATCGTGAAAGAATGAATTTCGTTCGAATAGGCATTTTGGACGCCGCGATTGAAATGGACTTTCTGGCTCTATTTTCTGTTATTTCGCCCATTTCATAACGTATTCGACCTGGTTTAATGACCGCTACCCACTCAATATTCGGTGGATCCTTTCCCCGAACCCATCCGAGTTTCCGTTGGTTTTACTGTAATTGGTTTGTCTGGAAATATACGTACCCAGACCTTTCCACCTCGACGCGCGTTTCGTTAAATTGCTCGGCATCCTTCTTCCATTTGCCTAGATGTGGGTTCAAGTGCCTGAAGAGCATATTTACAAAAAAAATACGATTGCCTCGAAACGATATTCCCGTCATTCTTCTTCTATGTTTTTTACGGAATCTGGTTTTGGGGGGGTTATAGTTTATGATTGTTTCTCCCAATTCCATCTCTACTACAGAACCGGACATGAGGGTTTCTTCTCATACAGCTCCTCGCGAATGAAAAAAGGGGTTCTAAAATTATTCATTTTTAATATGGTTAG